CCGGATAAAAAAGAGCTAGGTTTCTAGTACGGAAAAGTTTATTATTAAAACTGAACTTACGAAGATACTAATTAAGTATTATTGATATTGAACATTTCCATATGAATGGAAATGCATCTTTCTTCATTTTTTCCTAAACTCTATTTAATATCGACAATTCAACATGAATTTCCTATTATTATTGAAAGTAAGCCGCCATGGTGAAATTGGTAGACACGCTGCTCTTAGGAAGCAGTGCTAGAGCATCTCGGTTCGAGTCCGAGTGGCGGCATAAATATTAATAATATAGACACAATAGATCTAATAGAATCTAAACTAAAATATTTTAAATATTCTATTTTTATTTTAGATTCTATTTAATCCCCTCCCCGATTTCAATTATTTAAAAGGGACTCTTCTTTATGATATTTGCAACCTTAGAACATATATTAACTCATATTTCCTTTTCGATCATCTCAATTGTGATTATGATTCATTTGATGAACTTATTAATCTACGAAATTGAAGGATTACGTAATTCGTCAGAAAAAGGGATGATAGCTACTTTTTTCTCTATAACAGGGTTTTTATTTATTCGTTGGTTTTCTTCGGGACATTTTCCCTTAAGTAATTTATACGAATCTTTAATCTTCCTTTCATGGAATTTATCCATTATTCATATGATTCCATATCTTGGGAATCATAAAAATGATTTAAGCGCAATAACTGCACCAAGTGCCATTTTTACCCAAGGTTTCGCCACGTCAGGTCTTTCAAATGAAATGCATCAACCCACAATATTAGTACCTGCTCTACAATCTCAGTGGTTAATGATGCATGTCAGTATGATGCTATTGAGCTATGCAGCTCTTTTATGCGGATCGTTATTATCAGTTGCTCTTATAGTGATTACATTTCAAAAAAAAATCGATTTTTTTTTGAAAAACAAGAATTTTTTCAGTTTAAGGAAGTCGTTTTTCTTTGGTGATATGAAATATTTGAACGAAAAAGGAAGTTTATTAAAAAAGATTTATTTCCTCTCATTTCAAAATTTTTACAAATATCAATTAATTCAGCGTTTGGATTATTGGAGTTATCGTGTCATTAGTTTAGGGTTTACCTTTTTAACCATAGGCATTCTTTCTGGAGCAGTATGGGCTAATGAAGCATGGGGCTCTTATTGGAATTGGGACCCTAAGGAAACTTGGGCATTTATTACTTGGACCATATTTGCAATTTATTTACATACTAGAACAAATCCAAAATTGCAAGATCAAGGCACAAATTCGGCATTTGTAGCTTCTATAGGATTTATACTAATTTGGATATGCTATTTTGGGATCAATCTATTAGGAATCGGGTTCCATAGTTATGGTTCATTCCAATTAATATCTAATTGAATAAAAGAAATTACATGAAGAATACATAAAAAAATTGTCTGATACACAATGAAAATTTGTGCGAGTTTTTGAGAACCGTTTAAATAGAGGAATTATTCAAATGGTTCTCAAAAACTTTAGATGTATCTCATTAAAATTCTAATTAACCCTTCCTTTTTTTTCATTGTCCAATGAAGAATCGTGAAAATATGAAAGTCAAAGAATTGTAAGACTTTCTTTCCAATTAATGAAATTTATTTCATTTATTATTGAATCTAAAAAAAGAATTAGTATCTATAAAAATAATTACATAATAGAACTTTTACCTTGTCAACCGATAATGAGAGAACGAAATCAGGATAAAAACCAATTCCTATTACAGGTAGAAAGATACAGATCGAAACAAATAGTTCCCGTGGTCCAGAATCAAAAAAATTTGATTTTGGAATATTGAATAGCTTGTATCCATAGAAAATCTGACGTAACATAGATAATAAAAAAATAGGAGTTAATATCATTCCAATTGCCATTAAAAAAGTAATTAACATTTTTGGCATGAAAAGATATTTTGGGCTGGTAATTATTCCAAAAAAGACTAAAAATTCTGCAACAAAACCACTTCTTCCTGGCAACGCAAGAGAAGCCATCGAGAAACTACTAAACATGGTAAAGATTTTTGGCATTAGGATAGATATCCCCCCTCATTTCTTCGAGATAAACAAAACGTATTCTATCACAACTTGTTCCTGCTAAGAAAAAAAGTGCAGCACCAATCAATCCATGAGATAGTATTTGTAAAATGGCTCCATTAAGTCCCATGCCAGTTATAGAACCAATTCCTATAATTATGAAACCCATGTGAGATACGGAAGAATAGGCAATACGTTTTTTTAAATTGCATTGACCGAGAGAAGTTGAAGCTGCATAAATGATTTGTATTATTCTTACTATAACCAACCAGGGAGATAATCTAGAATGAGCGTGAGCTAATAATTCCATATTGATCCGAATCAATCCATATGCTCCCATCTTTAATAATATTCCAGCTAAAAGCATACATGTACTGTAATGTGCTTCCCCATGGGTATCTGGTAACCATGTATGTAGGGGTATCATCGGCAATTTGACAGCATAAGCAATAAGAAAACCAAAATATAGTATTATTTCCAATGCTGCAGGATATTATTGATTAGCTAATTTTTCGAAATCTAATGTTGGTTCATTGGAACCATATAAACCCATACCTAGAACCCCTATTAAGATAAGAGAAAAATGGAACCTCCGGCAGTGCACAAAATAAACTTTATAGCCGAGTACAGGCGTTTTTTTCCTCTCCACATGGATAAAAGTAAGTAAACAGGAATTAATTCTAATTCCCACATGATGAAAAAAAGTAAAAGGTCTCGAGAAGAAAATGATCCTATTTGGCCACTATACATTGCTAACATCAATAAATAGAAAAATTGCGGATTTCGAGTAACTGGCCAAGCTGCTAAAGTAGCTAAAGTAGTGATAAATCCTGTCAGTAAAATGGGTCCTATGGAAAGTCCATCAGTTCCCAGTCTCCGGTGAAAATCAAAAAGATTGATACATTTAGAATCCTCCTTCAATTGGAGTAATGGATCGTCCAATTGGAAATGATAACAAAATACATAGGTCATTAGAAGGAGTTCTAGGATACATATACATAGAGTATACCACCTATACACCTTATTTCCCCTATGAGGGAAAAAGACAATTGAAGAATCCGCGAATATGGGCAAAAAAATAAGTATTGTTAACCAAGGAAAATAACTCGTGATAAAGACAAGAGAAAATTAGACCAGAAAACCCCGTGCTCGGGAGAAGAATAATATATTTTCTTTTCTCGAGTACGGATTTTTGTTGGTAAAGAGGAATCAAATGATTCAAGTGGAGTTGTTTGTCACATATCAATAAGAAAGACCCATGCTGCGAGTTGTTTCATGCCATAAATAAACACGGACACTCAAAAAATCCGTTGGACAAGCGGATTCACATCTTTTACAACCTACACAATCCTCGGTTCTTGGTGCAGAAGCAATTTGCTTAGCTTTACATCCATCCCAAGGTATCATTTCCAATACATCCGTGGGACAAGCTCGAACACATTGGGTACATCCTATACATGTATCATAAATCTTTACTGAATGTGACATTGGGTCTATAAATTCCAGTTTTGAACACAAAAGATTTTCGATCTGGTAAAATAAAATAAGAAAATGAAATAAATCATATATTTTCTATTGTAGACACCAGACGAATCAATGATTTATCAAAAATTGAAGAATCAATATATTTTATAATCTGTTTATGAGAAAGGGCCAAGATACTTTGATTTCCATTTCAATAACCATGAAATATGAGTTTACGAATTAAATTCATGTTAATTTTATTACTATATTTCTATATGTATATGAATCTATATAGATTCATATACATATAGAATATATAGAAATAGCATTAAGGATATGATGATATATTATATATCAGATGAATACATTTGTTATTAGGTTAGTTATAGAATAGGTTAGTAACTCTAAATCCTAAATATATATATGAAAAAAGAGAAGAAAGAAAATAAAAAGAAATAAGAATAATAGAATATTATATTCTATTGAATTCTAATTATATTATCTTATTATTCATTATAGAATATTCTATCTAAAAATATTATGTTTTGATTTATATGTTATGTGAAAATAGAAGAATTATGACTAATTATTCAGCAAATTCGATTGATTTATACGAGTTGATTTTCTGTTACGATGGATCGACGAAACAATAGCTAACCCAATAGCTGCTTCAGCAGCCGCAATAGCTATAACAAAGATTGAGAAAATTTCTCCTTTTAATTGCCGACTATCAAATATATCGGAAAATGTGACAAGATTTATATTCACCGAATTCAGTATAAGCTCAAGACACATAAGTGCTCTAACCATGCTTCGACTTGTGATCAGTCCATAGATACCGATAGAAAATAAATAAACACTTAGAAAAAGTACATGCTCTAACATCATTGATAAATCCCTCATATATCTTCAATATGAACAAAAATGAAACCGATTCAGTTGACTAGACTAGAAGAATTAAAGAACAAAAGAATATATTCACAGTAGATTGAAACAAAATAGATTCAATCCATTTTCATTCTTTAATTTTAAAAAAGGAAGTTCTTATTTCTTATTATATTAGATTATTGACGAGCCATAGTAATTGCATCTATCAAAGAAACTAAAAGAATTATAGAAATGAGTTCAAAAGGAAGATAAAAATCTGTGGATAAATGAATCCCAATTTGTTGAACGTTACTTATTAAGTCCTGTTCTATAATCTGATTTGATCTTGTAGTCCGAAAAATTCCGGACCATGACGTATCTGGGATAGTAGTCATTAATGAAAAAAAAAATGAATATCATTAGATAAATAAAAGAAAGTTATTTGTTTAATCCTACTTTATTCCAAACCAAATCTTAGTAATTACTAAGTAATTAGTAATTGGTAATCGTTCTTGAACCAAGCAAGGGTTTTTTATTTTTTCATTTTTTTTGTTGAATCCATAACTTTTTGAATTGTGTAATCTCCAATTATTGATATTGGTAACCGACCTAAAGAAATTTGATTATAATTTAATTCGTGACGATCATAAGTGGAAAGCTCATATTCTTCAGTCATTTATAAAAAGTTTGTTGGACAATACTCGACAAAGTTACCACAAAATATACAGACACCAAAATCAATACTATAATGAAGCAATTGTTTTTTCTTAATATCTTTTTCAAATTTCCAATCAACAAAGGGAAGGTCTATTGGACATACGCGAACACATACTTCACACAAGAAATATATTTATCAAATTCAAAGTGGATTCGACCACGAAAACGCTCTGATGTGATTGATTTTTCATAAGGATATTGAATAGTTACAGGTAAACTATTTGTATGGGATAAGGTAATTATGAAACTTTGTCCAATGTACCTTGCGGCTCGTATTGTTTGTTTGCCATAATTCATGAACCCAGTAAACATAGGTAACATATTTTAGATATCCATGAATAATATTTATGTTTATTTCTCTTGGTTGAGATAAGTTATGAATATAGAATATTCATTATTGTTTTCTCTTAATTTCTTATTTTTCTTTATAGTTTATAGTGAAACAAGTTGAAAAGAAGTTGTCAATAAGAAATTACCTAGAGAAATAGGTAAAAGAAATTTCCATCCAAGATTTAATAATTGATCCATTCTCATCCTAGGTAACGTCCATCTTGTTGTGATAGGAATGAACAGAAACAAATAAGCTTTAGCTAATGTAATAAAAAGACTAATTGCTATTACAAAGACTCTAAACATTTTCTTTATTTCAAAAAGTTCAGTAAGAGATATGTACGGAATAGAAAAATTCCACCCACCTAAGTAAAGAACTGTTACAAATAATGAAGAAACTAATAGGTTTAGGTAAGAAGCAAGATAAAAGAACCCGTATTTTATACCTGAATATTCGGTTTGATAACCTGCTACTAATTCCTCCTCTGCTTCTGGTAAATCAAAGGGTTCTCTTTCACATTCTGCTAGAGAAGACATTATAAAAACTAGAAACCCTATGGGCTGACGCCACAGATTCCATCCCCCAAAACCATATTTAGACTGTGCCTCAATTATATCAACTGTACTTGAACTGTTAGATAATTATAGTCGATGATAACATCACTGCTCCCATCGCTATTCCAAAACCGTACATGAAACCTAAGCTTCATACGGCTCCTCGATGGACACAAAGAAATGTAAGGTAAGGACTAGTTCAGTATTATTGCTCTCCTTGGACCTTAGGTAAATACAATGTAAAGATAAATTGGAGATTGGAGAGCCCTCAATTCGACCAATAAAATTCTGTTTGCTAGAATAAGAAAAAGCACTTCCGAATTGATCTCATCCCTTATAATGATATTATAAATCAAAAATTCTCTTTGTTCAGCAATAACTTAATCTTTCAATAAAATACTCGTTCTATTCATAAATAGAAAGAATTGGGCATTAGTTAATGAATCATGATAAGAATTACCATATGCATATGTATGAAGAAATAAATATTTTATTATTATTCCCGTTTTATTCTTTTTTATTCTATTTATAGTATTGCATTCTATTTGTCTTGTTCCTGTTCTTCTTTCTGAAAACAAAAAAAAAATAATTAAAAAAGAAAAAAGAACAAGGATAATAAGAAGAAAATAATAAGAAGAAAATAATAAGAAACTCAAATAATAAATTCAAATTGAATTAACGAGTTTTTGGTTCCCGAATATCTAAATGATCCATTAATTTCTTGTAACGCACTTTCTTTTTCTTTGACAAATAAGTCAATAATCGTTGACGTTTTCCCAGAATTCTTCGTAGACCCCTTTGCGATAAAAAATCTCTTTTGTGCAATTCTAAATGTGAAGTAAGTCTCCGTATCTTACTGGTGAAATGGAATACTTGAAATTCAACAGACCCACTATTTTCTTCTTTTTCTTCTTGTGTAATAACTGAAATGAATGAATTTTTGACCATAAATTAAAATTCTTATCTTTCTTTTCTGTGAATTTTACCGATCAGGAAAAATAATAATATTTCTTATGCCAGTTATTTTCATCTAGTATACATCAAAATTGGATTTCATTCATATACTACTTTATTTTTATTTATGTGGTTTATGTTTTTATGTTTTGTATATTTGATCCAAATATACAAAACATATATGTATTCACGAAAGAGAACAATTTCTTTTTAATGAAAAGGATTCTGTTCTTCCTAATGAAAATTGATACACTATGAAATCAACATTATGTATTAGAATGTTACACAGTTTATATGTTTCGGCTTTCATCTATTCATCTACCAAATATGTTACAAGATATGTAGTAAATCTACTATAAATTTTTTTCATTTTTCATTGAAATTGAATTCATTCTGAATTGTGAATACATATGTATTCTTGACATACTGAAACGACTGCTGTTATTGGTATCAAACCAATAGCGATTCATACAAACTAAATCTTCTAATCGATAATTGGGCCAAAGAAACAATTTGAATTTCATGAAATTTTTTCTATCTGTATTAATATTAATATGTTTGTCCTCATTCAAAAAATGTCCACAGTTTCTTATTTTGTTTTCATTGCAAAATATTGGATTTCTATCCACACCATTAAAATTCTGGGAATTGAAACAAATTCGAATTCGAAATTCTCTACGACGTCTGGGAGATAGAATATTTTCAGGAACAAGTAAATCATAATGATTTTTGTCTCCAATCAAAAATATGTTGCTGTGTCTTGCAATATATTTTTCAAACCCCCCTTTCTCAATATATCTTTTTTTTGTGTATTTTTTCTTTTTTTGGTACTTCTTATTATCGACCAATGAAATATCCATAGTTTGATATATAATATATTTTCCTTTCCTTCGTATAGATAGACAAATTGGTTCAATAATAAATATTCCCTTTCTTATTAATTCTGCAAGAGCTAGGTCTTTTTGAATCATCATTTGATCCATATTTATTTCACTTCTTTGAATCGAAGATATAGCAATATCCTTTGGATTTATCAGTCTAAGTAGGAAACAATATATTCTGATATTTTTAATTATTTTTTTCTTATTCAAGGGATCAGACCATCTTAGTTGAAAAAGGAAATATTTTTTCAAAAAGAAATCTAATTCCATTTCATTATTGCTCTTATATTGTTTTTTTTTTAATAGATTCCATACAAGATTTCCTTGGACCTGTTGTTCGTTTTCTTCCTGCTTGAAATTTACTAATTCAAGATATTTTTTTTTATTAGATGATTTATTTGGATTTACGTTAATTTTTTTACTTTTTTCATTTATAGAAAAATGAAAAAATAGTGATTTGATTGGGATGATCCAAGGTTTAATTTGATATACATCAAAAAGTAGCACAAATTCTGGGAAGAACCAAGTTTCTAGATTGGATATAGTAATAGTATCATGATTTGATGCGGTATCATATAACCTTTCTTTATTCATTCCCATGCAATCAAAAAAGAAACTTTTTTGATTGAATGGTTTGATCTCTTGATGAATTGTAGGATAAAAAAGACCTTTTTTTTCCATTTTTTTTAAATTATTAATTTTTATTTTAGTATTTTTCTGAATCTTGATACCAATATGTGCATTGGTCCAGATCTCAATATCATTTCTAAAATTTAGAAAACAAAGATCAAGAATTCTACAATCAAAATATTTTCTATCCAAATTGATATTCCTATCAATAAGATATCCTTTTTCTAGATAATCATTACTAGGTATACTTACTAATACATAAAATGATTCAGGTTTCAATATATTGAAATAATATGGAATTTCTTGGTCCCTGTTTATTTTTAATGTTGATCCAGAAATGTATAAATTAGGAAGGCTTATGTATTTATATGATAAAATATCATATCTGTAATGTTTTTTCCATTTGTCTTTTTGACTCATAAATAGATTCACTGCATAATCATTTTTATTCATGGAATAAAGAAATTGGTATTTTTTATATAAATCCAATTGGTTTAATTCCTTATTTTGAATCATACGATGTTTATTTATTCTATTTCGCCATTCTTTAGGTATTACTGGAGACCTTTTTTTTTGAGATAAATCGTATTGATAATGACCTTTTAACCAGTTTTTCCATTCGTTCATTACATACGTATTTATTTTATTATGTGAATTAAATATTCCATGTATCATACAATAATCTTTTAAATTATCCTTAAAAAAAGGATAGCTCTCTTGATATTTAAGTACAGGTCTTAATTTATACTTATTAAGTAATTTATTTTGTGATATTTTGTAAAAAACATATGCTTGGGACAAGGAAGATAAGTCCCAATAAGTATTGGGATTTTGATTGCTATTCTTAGTATTATCAGTATTTGAAAAATATTTTTTTATAGTCAAAATAAAATTCATTGTATTTTGATTTTTTTCATCAATTCCTTCTTGTTCTTTATTTATTTCATTGTTGTAAATGTATTTATTAAAGATCTTTTTTTTTGATTCAAAGAAAAGTTGTGCATTTATCTTAGAAACGGTAATGGTGCATAGCAAAATATCTATGTATATTTTTTCAATGAATGATTTGATAAAGTAGTGTGATTTACGCATTAATCGAATATTTTTCCTTTTTAATATTTTCCAAATATGTTTCTGTGATCCCGATTCTTTATTATCAGAAATTAAAACTATTTCTTTTTTTTTCTTGTTTTTTGCGGTTCGTTCAATTTGATTCCTTATTTTTATTGTCTTATCAGAAAGATCTTTCATTCTTTTTTCTATTAGTGAATAATTGAACCAATTCATCGTTCGATTTAGAACGGACGATTCGCGAAGAATCTTATTATTCCTTTTGAAATATTTTTTTTTGTTTTCGTTCGGTTCATACACTTTTTCTTTCCTCAATTCAAATAAGAAAATTTGATTTACTTTTTTCATTATTAGTTTTATAAGTTGAACTATTACCCCTTTTGTTTTTTCTTTTCTAACTTTTAGAAATGATTTTTTATTGAAAGAATTGAAAACTTGTAAAAATTTCTTTTTCACCTTTTTTTTTCTTTTTTGGAGTTCTTTATAAATAGGTTCAAAAAAAGAAGGTCGTTTTCGGGGAGAACCAAAGGGAAGTTCTGCTTCCAGTCCCCAGACTGTTAAAAAACAAAAATTTGTTTTTTTCTCTTTTTTTTTCATTAGATCTCTATGATGAGATTGTCCCTTAGATTTTCTCCAAGGTTTTAGACAGAAAGGATACAGAATCTTTATCTGAATACCATTTATTAACCAATCTTGGGGAAATTCTTTTTCTGATAATTGAACACCATTATAGGTGCATTTAATATGGATTTCTCTATTCCATTCCTTAAAATCCTCGTCCCACTCGGTATTTTGGAAAAATAGAATACGTAAAATATTTTTTGCTATTATTAATGAAGGCAATATAATGTATTTTCTAAGAAAAGATTGGGTTATTAACATAAAACTTCTTATTATTTGAGTAAATATAAAGGCATCCCAAGCTTCTGATACTTCTATCTGTTCGTTTTTATATTTTTTTTCCTTTTCTTCTTTTTTATCTTCATTTTTAAAATAAGAAATTTTGAATTCTGATTCTTGTTCTCTGCCCATCCAATTCCTAAAAATTAAATTCTTTATTTTGTTGATATAAAAACACGAAAAAAAAGATATTTTGTCTAGACGATCCAAAAAAAGTGGGGAATGTATATTTACTTGAAATAGGTTCCAAATAACTGTTTTACGTCTTTGAGCGCGCATGGATCCTTTGATTAGATTGCGACGAAAATCTGATTGTTGTGGGTAACGTATCAAAGACACCTCTCCCTCTTCCGTTTGATCATCATATTTATCATTGTTAATAGTATTATGAATACTAGAAATATAATTGGTATTCTGATCATTATCGTAAGAAATTATCACACGTTTGGCTCTTCTTGAATGAATATCATAATCGTCGTCCTCCAATTCTTCTTCATTTTCTTCTTCATCTTCTTCCAAATTATCGTTTAATTTGTATGACCATTGAGAAACCTTTTTACTGACTTCTTCTATTCTAATTCCAATAGATTTTTTTTTCATTTTTTTTTTATCTTTTGTATGTGTTGTAATTACATCAAATACAAATTGCAAATATTTTGCTTGACTTTCTGAATCAATTCCTTTTTCTTCTGTAGAATTCAAAAATGATTGACGGTGGAGTTCTACGGAATCATTAAGAAGTAGATCATGAATCTTATTTATAAAAAAAAATTCTACTAAATCTTCTGTATCTGTATAAGTATTCATGATTGCGCGTGAATCTAATTTTTTTCTCGTTCCTCGATAAGGTCCGTTGAAAAAAGGATCATATGCTTTTGGCAAGCATTTTTCTTTTTTCTTATCATCACATAATATGGTTCTTTTTTCAAGTATATCCAGACTATGGGATCTCTCTTTTTTTTCTAAAAATTGGATTCGGCTTTTCAATTCATTGTTCAAATTGCACTTTTTTTTTTCATTAGTATAAATCCAAGAATTATAAATATCTTCGTCATATAGTTTTTCTATTATGTAAAAAGAAATTCTTCGTTCTAGCATTTCCGAAAAAGTCGATAAACTGGGCGGATATGTAAAGGATATTATTTGTTTCCCATCACTTGTACATGTAAAAAAAAAGAATTGTGACATCTCATTGCGTAAAGCATTTTCTAAATGATTATTTTTTATATATCGTAATGGACGATTCCATCGCTGAAAATCGAAAAAAAAAGTTACAAAAGTTGTTTCAATCATCTTTTTTATTCTTTTCTTTTTCTCTTCTTTCAGTCTTCCCAATTCCCAATTCTCTTGATGGGTCTCTAGATCAGAATCTTCGTAAACTGGGCTATCTTGATCTTGATAGCGTGCCTCTTTAAAGTGAAATTCATCCTTTGTTTTTTCCTTTCCATTCACTCGGATCTCTTCCATTTCATCTATTTTGTCCAGATCCTCCCTTTCTTCCAAAAAAAGGTAAGGGTTTTCTTCGGTGGATCCCTCTTGTTCCTGTTTAGTCTCCTTCATTTCGGAAGTTGTTTCTACATCGCTTTCTTCCTTTCTTTCTCCCCCTTCTTCCGTTTCTGAGGTTTCTTTATCTTTCAGTTTTTTAGTGATAATAGGCGACGGCATTCTGCCTAAATAGTAGACACAGGTGATAAATAAGAGAATACTAAAGATTCGAGCCATAGAATTTCTCAATTCTGACACAAGATACTTATTAGATCGAATAGAATGATTTTGCCGTATCCAGAATAATACCAATCCAACCCATTTCATGAATAAAATGTGACCAATTAACCAACCAACAAAACTACTTGTTAAAAATAACATCTTGTTGTTGCATCGAAACATATAAATGTTGACTAATCTGGCTAACGTGGAACTTGGTAAAATGAAATGGTTGAATAATTGAAAAATTAGATTATTAAGGAATACACATTGAATGCTGAGATTACGCATTGAATTTCTGGTAGTAGATCCATAATCAAAAAAGTTTTTATGATTGTTCCAGAAGAAATGAAACAAAAGATACGGTAGAACTAGGACAG